ACAAGAAAAATTCCCGCTGCTACCATCGTAGCAGCATGTATAAGGGCCGAAATAGGGGTCGGCCCTTCCATTGCATCAGGTAACCATACATGAAGGGGAAATTGTGCAGATTTAGCAATCGCACCAGCAAATAATAGAACAGCGCACAAAGTAACAAATACAGAATTGACCTCATTATTAGAAATCAAGTTATTGAATATTTGAAATAAATCACGAAATTCGAAACTCCCCGTTATCCAATAAAACCCTAAAATGCCTAATAATAAACCAAAATCACCAACACGATTAGTTACAAATGCTTTTTGACAAGCCTTTGCTGCAACAGGTCGTGTGAACCAAAATCCTATTAATAGATACGAACACATTCCAACCAATTCCCAAAAAATATAAATTTGTATCAAATTTGAACTAGTAACTAATCCCAACATGGAAGTACTGAAAAAACTCATATAAGCAAAAAATCTCAAATATCCGTGATCATGAGACATATAATTATCACTATAAATCAGAACCATAATTCCAACAGTAGTGATTAATATTGACATAATAGAAGTAAGTGGATCGATCAAGTATCCGAATTCTAAAGAAAAATCATTATTTATAATCCAAGACCATACATATTGATAGACAGAACTGCTATTTATTTGCTGAATAGACAGATTCAGAGAAAAAATCATGACTATACTTAACAATAAAACGCTCTGAAAAGCCCACATACGACGAAGACTTTTTGTTGCCGTCGGAAAAAGAAGAAGTCCCAACCCTATTAACATAGGAACTGGAAGTGGAAGAAAAGGTATTATCCACGCATATTGATATGTCTGTTCCATAAAAAAAGTTTTTTATTCTTAATTAATTGTTTTCGATTCACCGGATCTTACCTCTTTCGAAAAAAGTCAATAAAAAATCAAGATATGCACTAACTTATTGAATAATTTTATATTAGTATTTATTCTGAGTCTTTTCAAAATCGTTCAAATATTCAAAACAAGAAGTTACAGTTGGTCAAATGATATTACTAAGTGACATATAAAAACGAATACTTATAATAGGAAAATGAAAATATAGCAAGGATAAAAATTTAGGCTAAAAAGAATACTTTATCCTGATATGAATTATAGGATTAACTAAGGGCATTGGTCTAATGAAAAAACCTCTTGATTTTCGTTAGTTTATTTAAACTCATTAACTAATTCATTATGGGATTGATTGTTTTCTATTTCAATCAAAACAATTTATTAGTAAAGTTTAGAAGATTATAGATCTAAAATGAACCTTTTTTATCAAGTTTGACTAAAAAAAGACTCCATTTATTAGGCAAAAGTTTACAATCCTTTGAGGTATTTTATTACATGTAAATAAAGTATAGAATAAGGAAAATAAAGGGTTTTTAGGTTATTTATTTCTTTTATTAAGTTTGATTTAGCAGATTCTAAAGATAGAACTTTGAGAGATAAACAACGAGAACTAAAAGTTCCAAAACAAAAATTTTTTTATTTCGAGTAATTTTTGATCCAATTTTAACGGATATTTGACATATCTATATTTCTTTTTTATGAAGAAAATCTTATTTAGATATATGAAGAGAATCTTATTTAGATAAAAAATATAGAATGAATAAGAAATAAGAATTCGTTTTGAACAATAGATGTCTTTCACATCCAACTATAACAATGAGTAACTTTTAAATGGCAGTTCCAAAAAAACGTACTTCGATATCAAAAAAGCGTATTCGTAAAAATATTTGGAAAAGGAAAGGATATGGGGCGGCGTTAAAAGCTTTGTCATTAGGGAAATCTCTTTCTACCGGGAGTTCAAAAAGTTTTTTTGTACGACAAACAAATAAGTCCTAAAATATCGGAATAATCAGATCAAAAAATCGGCTCATTAATTTGTTAATATCAAAGTGAATATAAAATGAATAATTGGCAGTACCTATTCTAATCAATATGAACTCAATATGAAATAGACCCTTCATTTGAATTTTATAAAAGAATTCTTCTGTTTTCTGAATTCTAAAATCTAAAAAAAAAAAAGAAGAAAGAAAAAATACAAAATTTTTTATTGATTTTATTTTTAGTATATTTTCACTCAAATTTTGGTGGTGGGGAGTCTTCTTTTCCCCATCGACCTTTACAAGAATGACAAATTCTTATGTTTCTCGGGAAGGCCAGATATAATATTTTTAGTTCAAATTAATGAAGTGTTTAAACTAATTGATTCCGTGTTAAAAATTTTTGGATAACTTTCTGACTTCTTAATTTATTTACTATATGGAATGAGTTTTCTATATATCTCCAATTTTCAGCCCAATCAATATCAATAAAAGAACTTAATTGTTGCAATGTTATGTACAAAAAATGTGTCAATTTGGAATAATCCAAAATTGACATATTTTAAATTAATTGATCAAATTGATTTTTTGTTTCAAATTTATAAAATCAGATAAACAGAAAGAATGACAATAAAAGTAAAAAATGAAACTAATGAACCTTCAAATTGACTTTTGAACTCATTTTTTTATCAATTTGAATCTTTACTAAAAAAACTTATTTGATTGAATTGACTTGTTCAATCTCGACGATTGAACATAAATAGGGTATTATGAGTTCGAGCAAGCCGCTATGGTGAAATCGGTAGACACGCTGCTCTTAGGAAGCAGTGCTAGAGCATCTCGGTTCGAGTCCGAGTGGCGGCATGCCATCTTCTAAAAGAGATCCAATAGATCTTATAATAAAAATAAATTAAATTCCCTATTTCTATTTCTTAATTAATATAGGGGATTCCCTCCCCTTTTTTCATTTTTATGATATTTTCAACTTTAGAGCATATATTAACTCATATTTCTTTTTCTATTGTTTCAATTGTAATCACACTTCATTTGATAACCTTATTGGGCAATGAAATCATAAAACCATATGATTCGTCAGAAAAGGGGATGATAGCTACTTTTTTATGTCTAACAGGATTATTAACCACTCGTTGGATTTATTCAGGCCATTTCCCGCTAAGTGATTTATATGAATCATTAATTTTTCTTTCATGGAGTTTCTCCCTTATTCATATAGTGCCTTATTTCAAAATAAGAAAAAATGATTTAACCACAATAACTGCCTCAATTACTATTTTTACCCAAGGCTTTGCTACTTCGGGTCTTTTAAATGAAATATACAAACCCACAATATTAGTACCTGCTCTACAATCGGAATGGTTAATAATGCACGTAAGTATGATGATATTGAGCTATGCGGCTCTTCTTTGTGGATCATTATTATCAGTAGCACTTCTAGTCATTACATTTAGAAAGATTTTTTATAGTTCTAAAAGTAATAATTTATTAAAATTAAATGAGTCGTTTTCATTTGGTGAAATCCAATACAAGAATGAAAGAAACAATATTTTTCAAAAAACTTCTTTTTTTTCTGATAAGAATTATTACAAGGCCCAATTTATTCAACAATTGGATTATTGGAGTTATCGTGTGATTAGCCTAGGATTTATCTTTTTAACCATAGGTATTCTTTCAGGAGCAGTATGGGCTAATGAAGCATGGGGATCATATTGGAGTTGGGATCCAAAAGAAACTTGGGCCTTTATTACTTGGATCGTATTCGCAATTTATTTGCATACTCGAACAAATAAAAATTTGCAAGGAGCAAATTCCGCAATTGTGGCGACTCTAGGCTTTCTTATCATTTGGATATGCTATTTTGGGGTCAATCTATTAGGAATAGGGCTACATAGTTATGGTTCATTCACGTTAACCTATAGTTAAATTCAAGAAAAGTTCTTAAGAATACAAACAGAATGCAATACGGTGTATATAAAGCATCTTGTCTCAACCGGCGAGAACCGCGTGAATCACTATACTACTTGATTCACACAGTTCTCGCAAAGACCGAGTACATTGGGTAAAATTTTAAATTCATAGTTTGTTTTGACTTTATTTAAAATTTAATTTAAGAGAATAAAAATACTTCTTTTTTTTTTCATTAGCCAACCAACTCTAAAAATAATAGGAGTTTTTTTTTTAGAAAACTATCTATAAAAATAATTAGATAGAATACCTTCAACCTTGTCAACTGATAGTGAAAGAACAAAATCGGGGTACATACCAATACCTATTACGGGTATAAAAATGGAGATGGAAACAAATAACTCGCGCGGTCCAGAATCAAAAACATAAGAGTTTGGAGTATTAAATAACTTGTATCCATAGAATATCTGGCGTGACATAGATAATAAATAAATAGGAGTTAATATCATTCCAATTGCCATTACAAAAGTGATGGCAATTTTGGGCATTAAAAGATATTTTTGGCTGGTAATTATTCCTAAAAATACTAGCACTTCTGCAACAAAACCACTCATACCCGGTAATGCAAGGGAAGCCATGGAAAAACTACTGAACATTGTAAAGATTTTTGGCATGGGGATAGCTACTCCACCCATTTCATCGAGATAAACAAGACGTATTCTATCATAGCTCGTTCCCGCCAAGAAAAAAAGTGCAGCACCAATAAAGCCATGAGAGATTATTTGTAAAATAGCTCCATTGAGTCCCGTATCGGTTATCGAAGCAATTCCTATAAGTATGAAACCCATATGAGATACGGAGGAATAGGCTATTCTTTTTTTTAAATTACGTTGGCCGGGAGATGTTGAAGCTGCATAGATTATTTGTATTGTGCCTACTACCATCAACCAAGGAGAAAATATAGAATGAGCGTGTGGTAATAATTCCATATTAATCCGAATCAATCCATACGCTCCCATTTTTAATAAAATTCCGGCTAGAAGCATACAAGTACTGTAATGTGCCTCTCCGTGGGTATCTGGTAACCATGTATGTAGGGGTAGAATCGGCAATTTGACAGCAAAAGCAATTAAAAATCCAATATAGAATATGATTTCCAAAGCCACAGGATACGACTGATTAACTGATGTTTCAAAATTTAATGTTGGTTCATTCGAACCATATAAACCGACACCCAGAACTC